GAGCTTAGATGCTCCAATTATAGGGAAACAAAAAGCAACGAGCTTTCATTTTTTATTTGAATGATTACCACATCTAATTATACGTTAAAAAAGGATTAGTGCTTGCTGTGGAAAAAGTTTTTCCAACGAATGGATTAAGGATTTTTGTTATGAGTCCTAATTATTAGCTATTCTCCATTATGTTATGGGGTAGCAATAAATGTGTAGAAGAAAGAGTATATTGATAAAGATATTTTTTTCCAAAATCAAAAGAGCGATTGGTCCAAAAAATAAAGGATTTCTAACTAGCTTGTTGTCCTAGAACAATTCGATGGAACAAGCGAGCGGAGATAGTCCATTAATGGGTTTTAACTTGTTTTCTAGGTATCGTATCTATTCATATTTTTTTTTTAATTCTAATCTCTATAGATAGAATACCTTGTTTTGACTGTATCGCACTATGTATCATCTGATAATCCAATGAATCTCTGATCCTTTGACCAAATAGAATTTCTAAAATGAAGGAATATCAAGTATATTTAGAACGAGCTAGATCTCGCCAACAGGACTTCCTATACCCACTTATTTTTCGGGAGTATATTTATGGACTTGCTTATAGTCATAATTTTAATAGATCCATTTTTGTGGAAAATGTAGGTTCTGACAGTAAATATAGTTTACTAATTGTAAAACGTTTAATTACTCGAATGTATCAACAGAATCATTTAATCATTTCGGCTAATGATTCTAACAAAAATCCATTTTGGGGGTATAATAAGAATTTTTATTCTCAAATAATATCAGAGGGTTTTGCCATCGTCGTGGAAATTCCATTTTTCCTAGAATTAGGCTCTTCCTTAGAGGATGCAGAAATCATAAAATCTTATAAAAATTTGAGATCAATTCATTCCATTTTTCCCTTTTTGGAGGATAAATTTACATATTTCAATTATGTGTCAGATATACGAATACCATATCCTATCCATCTGGAAATCTTAGTTCAAATCCTTCGATACTGGGTGAAAGATGCCCCTTTTTTTCATTTATTACGATTGTTTCTTTATAATTTTAGTAATTGGAATAGTTTTATTACTACCAAAAACTCGATTTCTACTTTTTCAAAAAGTAATCCGAGATTATTCTTGTTCCTCTATAATTTTTATGTATGTGAATATGAATCTATCTTCCTTTTTCTACGTAATAAATCCTCTCATTTACGATTAAAATCTTTTAGCGTTTTTTTTGAACGAATTTTTTTTTATGCAAAAAGAGAACATCTTGTAGAAGTTTTTGCTAAGGATTTTTCGTATACTTTAACATTCTTCAAGGATCCTCTCATTCATTATGTTAGATATCAAGGAAAATGCATTCTGGCTTCAAAGAATTCGCCTTTTTTGATGAATAAATGGAAACATTATTTTATTCATTTATGGCAAGGTTTTTTTTATATTTGGTCTCAACCAAGAACGATCAATATAAACCAATTCTCCGAACATTCATTTCAGCTTTTAGGCTATTTTTTAAATGTACGGGTAAATCGTTCAGTGGTACGGAGTCAAATGCTGCAAAATACATTTTTAATAGAAATTTTTAGCAAAAAACTTGATATAATAGTTCCAATTATTCCTCTGATTAGATCATTGGCTAAAGCGAAATTTTGTAATGTATTAGGGCATCCTATTAGTAAGCCGGTCTGGGCCGATTCATCCGATTTTGATATTATGGACCGATTTTTGCGAATATGCAGAAATCTTTCTCATTATTACAATGGATCCTCAAAAAAAAAAAGTTTGTATCGAATAAAATATATACTTCGGCTTTCTTGTATTAAAACGTTGGCTTGTAAACACAAAAGTACTGTACGCGCTTTTTTGAAAAGATCAGGTTCAGAAGAATTATTGGAAGAATTCTTTACAGAGGAAGAAGAGATTCTTTCTTTGATTTTTCCAAGAGATTCTTCTACTTTGCACAGGTTAAATAGAAATCGGATTTGGTATTTGGATATTCTTTTCAGCAACGATCTGGTCAATGATGAATGATTGGTTATGTTATGATACTTAAATATTCTAGATATCAAATTTGTATTTTATATATAATTATATATATAAAAGATTATGAAATGTTCATGTAGTTAAGAGTTGAGTTTCAAGATTCCTCTTCTGGAGAAGTAACTCAGGTTTAGATGTATACATAGGGAAAGCCGTGTGCAATGAAAAATGCATGCACGGCTTGGGGAGGGATTTTTTATTCTTTATATTTGATTAAAGAATGAAATTTCTACTCCATCCGACTAGTTCCGGGTTCGAGTCCCGGGCAACCCATTTTAAATGATTAAATAAAGTAAATATTGCGAAATATATATCGGTATTACATATCATAGCGAAGTAATATCTAATGAATGGTGAAATGAGGTAAAAAAAGCAAATTTGTGTTAATCTAGATGAATAACAGGATACAATGGATATTGATATTGGTTGACACCGGTATATAAGTCATGTTATACTGTTGAATAACAAGCCCT